TTAAAAAAAAACCAAAAAAAGCTTTGGGGCCCATCCCCCAAAAAAAAAGAAAATCCCTTTTTTTAAAAAAAAAAGGGCCGGAAAAAAGGATTTTTCGGATAAAAAAAAAAAAGGAAATTTTTTTCCCCTCTATTATTTTTTAAAAAATAAAACCACCCCAAAAAATTTCAAAAATTATGGGGCCCCTCACCCAAAAATATTTTTAATTTAAAAAAAGACCTTCTTTCCAAAAAAAAAATTTCTTTTTAAAATTTTATTCCCAAAATCCAAAAAAATTTTTTTTTTTTACCTAAATTTAAAACTTTATTTCTTTTCCCCAAATCTGGAAAGGAGTAAAATGGGTTCGAAGACTGTAATTATTGGCGTGATCCCCCTAATTTCTAACCCTATTAATTTATTAAATTCAGAAGCTTCTTTAAAATATTTTTTAACTCAATCAATTGCTTCAATCAATTTTTTATTTGCTATTATTTTAAATTTATTTCTAATAAAAAATTTTTTTATAAATAATTTTATTTCTATTTTAATTAATTCTTCTCTTTTAATAAAAATAGGCTCTGCCCCTTTCCATATATGATTCCCTAATATCATAGAAGGTCTTTCTTGATTAAATTGTTTTATTTTAATAACATGACAAAAAATTTCCCCTATAATTTTATTATCTTATTATTTTAATATAAATTTTTTAATATTTATTATAATTTTTAATGTTATTATTGGAGCCATTGGAGGATTTAATCAATCTTCTTTACGTAAATTAATAGCATTTTCATCTATTAATAATTTAGGATGAATATTATCAGCATTATTAATTAGAGAAAACTTATGAATAACCTATTTTTTCTTGTATTCTTTCTTTATTAGTATTATATGTTTTCTATTTTATATATTAAATATTTTTTATATTAATCAAATATTTAATTTTAATATCAATCTCCCCATAAAATTGGCTATTATAATTAATTTCCTTTCTTTAGGTGGACTTCCACCTTTTTTAGGATTTTTCCCTAAATGATTAATTATTAATTTTTTAATTTTAAATAAATTATATATTATTTCTTTTTTCTTTATTATAATAAGATTAATTATATTAATTTTTTATATTCGAATTATTTACTCTTCATTCATATTTTTTTCTTTTAAATTTAAGTGATTTAAAATTTTTATTAAAAATAATTTTATAATTTGAATTAATTTTTTTAGATTTTTATCTCTTTTAGGCATAATTTTCAGAACTTTATTTTTTTATTTAAATTTATAAAGGTTTTAAGTTAAATTAAACTAATAATCTTCAAAATTATTTATAAAGAAATCTCTTTAAGCCTTAGTATAATTATACCCCTTAAAATTTGCAATTTTATATCAAAATATGACTATAAGGCTTAGTAAAAGAGAATTTCTCGTTAATAAATTTACAATTTATCGCTTTAACCTCAGCCATTTTACTTTTAGCGAAAATGACTTTTTTCTACTAATCATAAAGATATTGGAACTTTATATTTCATTTTTGGAATTTGAGCGGGTATAATTGGAACATCACTTAGTCTTATTATTCGAATAGAATTAGGTAACCCAGGATTCTTAATTGGGGATGACCAAATTTATAACACTATTGTAACAGCACATGCTTTTATTATAATTTTTTTTATAGTTATACCAATTATAATTGGAGGATTTGGTAATTGACTTATCCCTTTAATATTGGGAGCCCCTGATATAGCTTTCCCTCGAATAAATAATATAAGTTTTTGACTTTTACCCCCCTCTTTAATTTTATTAATTTCAAGAAGTATCGTAGAAAATGGAGCTGGAACAGGATGAACTGTTTACCCCCCCCTTTCTTCTAATATTGCTCATGGAGGATCCTCTGTTGATTTAGCTATTTTCTCCCTTCACTTAGCTGGTATTTCCTCAATCCTAGGAGCTATTAATTTTATTACATCAATTATTAATATACGATTTAATTCTATATCTTATGATCAAATACCTTTATTTGTTTGAGCTGTTGGAATTACTGCTTTACTTTTATTATTATCTTTACCGGTTTTAGCTGGAGCTATTACCATACTTCTTACTGATCGTAATTTAAACACTTCTTTCTTTGATCCTGCCGGAGGAGGAGATCCTATTTTATATCAACATTTATTTTGATTTTTTGGCCATCCAGAAGTTTATATTTTAATTTTACCAGGTTTCGGTATAATTTCACATATTATTTCTCAAGAAAGTGGTAAAAAAGAAACTTTTGGATCCCTTGGAATAATTTATGCTATATTAGCTATTGGACTTTTAGGTTTTATTGTTTGAGCTCATCATATATTTACTGTAGGTATAGATATTGATACTCGAGCTTATTTCACTTCAGCCACTATAATTATTGCAGTACCAACAGGAATTAAAATTTTTAGCTGATTAGCGACTCTTCATGGAACCCAAATTAATTTTAGCCCTTCTATACTTTGAAGATTAGGATTCATTTTCCTTTTTACTGTAGGAGGATTAACAGGAGTAATTTTAGCCAATTCTTCTATTGATATTGCTCTTCATGATACTTATTATGTAGTAGCTCATTTCCATTATGTTTTATCTATAGGAGCAGTTTTTGCCATTTTTGGAGGATTTATTCATTGATACCCCCTTTTTACTGGATTAACTTTAAACCCTTATTTATTAAAAATTCAATTTATTTCGATGTTTGTTGGTGTTAACTTAACTTTTTTCCCTCAACATTTTCTAGGTCTTGCAGGAATACCTCGACGATACTCTGATTATCCTGATAGTTTTTTATCTTGAAATATCATTTCATCTTTAGGTTCATATATTTCTCTTTTCTCTATAATATTAATTATTATTATTATTTGAGAATCAATAATTTATCAACGTGTTATTCTATTCTCATTAAATATACCTTCTTCCATTGAATGATATCAAAATTTACCTCCTGCTGAGCATTCTTACAATGAACTTCCTATTTTAAGTAACTTCTAATATGGCAGATTATATGTAATGGATTTAAACCCCATTTATAAAGGAATTATCCTTTTTTTAGAAATGGCAACTTGAGCTAATTTAAACTTTCAAAATAGAGCTTCCCCTCTAATAGAACAAATTATTTTCTTCCATGATCATACCTTAATTATTCTAATTATTATTACAATATTAGTATCTTATTTAATAATAAGTTTATTTTTTAATAAATATATTAATCGATTTTTAATAGAAAGACAAATAATTGAATTAATTTGAACTATTTTACCTGCAGTTACTTTAATTTTTATTGCTTTACCTTCTTTACGTCTTCTTTATCTCTTAGATGAACTTAATAACCCATTAATTACACTTAAATCTATTGGTCATCAATGATATTGAAGTTATGAATACTCAGATTTTAATAATGTAGAATTTGATTCTTACATATCCCAAATTAATAATAGTAATAATTTTCGTTTATTAGATGTAGATAATCGAATTATTTTACCCATAAATAATCAAATTCGTATTCTAATTACTGCTACTGATGTTATTCATTCTTGAACAATCCCATCTTTAGGTGTAAAAGTAGATGCAAATCCAGGTCGATTAAATCAAACAAGATTTTTTATTAATCGACCTGGAATTTTTTTTGGCCAATGTTCAGAAATTTGTGGAGCTAATCATAGTTTTATGCCTATTGTAATTGAAAGAGTTCCAATTAAAAATTTTATTAATTGAATTAATAATTATTCATCATTAGATGACTGAAAGCAAGTACTGGTCTCTTAAACCATTTTATAGTAATTTAGCAATTACTTCTAATGAAAGAATTAGTTAATAAATAACATAAATATGTCAAATTTAAATTATTACTTAAGTAATATTCTTTTATTCCACAAATAATACCCATTAATTGATTATTTTCTTTTTTTTTTTTTATTTTTATTTTCATTTTATTTAATATCATTAACTTTTATTTTTTTAACTATAATTATATTTCTAAAAATTTAATTAAAACCTCTTTACTTAAAAATAATTTTTCTGGAAAATGATAACAAATTTTTTTTCAATTTTTGATCCCCCAACTAAAATTTTTAATTTATCTCTTAATTGAATTAAAACTTTTATGGGATTAAAATTTATTCCTTACTCTTTTTGATTTTTACCTAACCGTTATATTACTATATGAAATTTTATTTCTTCTAAACTTCATAAGGAATTTAAAATTTTAATAGGAACTAATAAATTTTATGGATCAACATTTATTTTTATTTCCCTTTTTTTTTTTATTATATTTAATAACTTTTTAGGATTATTCCCTTATATCTTTACTAGTACTAGTCATTTAAATTTATCTTTAACTTTATCACTAACTTTATGACTAAGATTTATAATTTATGGATGAATTAATAATACTCAACATATATTTATTCATATAATCCCTCAAGGAACCCCTACAATTTTAATACCTTTTATAGTTTTAATTGAAACAATTAGTAATATTATTCGACCTGGCACTTTAGCTGTTCGTTTAACTGCTAATATAATTGCTGGTCATTTATTATTAACTTTACTCGGAAATTCAGGTATAACCATACCTAGTTACCTAATTATTATTTTAATTTTCGCACAAATTCTTCTATTAATTCTAGAATTTGCTGTTGCAATTATTCAATCTTATGTAATTACTATTTTAAGAACTCTTTATTCTAGAGAAGTAAATTAATGAAATTAACTCATAATCACCCATATCATTTAGTTGACTTTAGTCCTTGACCTCTTACAGGAGCTATTGGAGTTATAACTCTAGTCACAGGTTTAGTAAAATGATTCCATAATTTTAATATAAATTTATTAATACTAGGGTATTTAATTGTTTTATTAACAATATACCAATGATGACGAGATATTTGTCGTGAAGGAACTTACCAAGGAAAACATACTTTATTAGTTTCTAATGGCCTTCGATGAGGAATAATCTTATTTATTATTTCAGAAATTTTTTTCTTCGTTTCTTTTTTTTGAGCATTTTTCCATAGTAGTTTATCCCCTAATATTGAAATTGGAGCTATTTGACCTCCTGTAAATATTATTCCCTTTAACCCATTTCAAATTCCATTACTTAATACAATTATTTTAATTAGTTCAGGAATTACTGTAACTTGAGCTCATCATAGAATTATAGAAAATAATTTTACCCAAACAACTCAAAGACTTTTATTAACCATTATTTTAGGAGTTTATTTTACTATTCTTCAAGCTTATGAATATTTTGAAGCTCCATTTACTATTGCTGATAGTATTTATGGGTCTACTTTTTTTATAGCTACAGGATTCCATGGCTTACATGTAATTATTGGAACTCTATTCTTATTAACATGTTTTATTCGTCATTTAAATAATCATTTTTCTAATAATCACCATTTTGGATTTGAAGCTGCAGCTTGATATTGACATTTTGTAGATGTAGTATGATTATTCCTTTACATTTCAATTTATTGATGAGGAAATTAATTATTTATATAATATATTTAGTATATTTGACTTCCATCAAAAAGTTTAATAAAATTAATATAAATAATTTTTATTTTAATATTTATTACTATAATTTTTTTTATAATTTCTTGTATTTTTATTTTCTTATCATTTTTAATTTCTAAAAAATCATATTTAGACCGAGAAAAATGTTCTCCTTTTGAATGTGGGTTTGACCCTAAATGTCTTCCACGAATCCCATTTTCCCTTCATTTTTTTCTTATTACTATAATTTTTTTAATTTTTGATATTGAAATTGCATTAATTTTACCAATAATTATTTCTTTTAAAATAACTAATTTTATTTTATGGTGAAAAATTAGTTCCTTTTTTATTATTATTCTTTTAATTGGACTTTATCATGAATGAAATCAAAACATATTAAATTGAATCATTTAAGATTATAGTTTATTAAAACATTTAATTTGCATTTAAAAAATATTGAAAATCAATTTATCTTAAATAAGAAGCAATTTGCATTTAATTTCGACTTAAAAGAAAGAGTATATACTCCTTATTTATATTAATTGAAACCAAAAAGAGGTATATCACTGTTAATGATATTATTGAAATATATAGTTTCCAATTGAAATATGTACATATTAAGCTACTAACTTAATTTATAGTGATTGAATTCATTAATATTTCTTATTTATATAGTTTATTATAAAACATTACATTTTCATTGTAAAAATAAAAAATTTTTTTTATAAATAATTTACTTAAAAATAAATTTATTACCTTAATATCTTCAATATTACACTCTTAATTAAGCTATTTAAGTATAAAAATAATATAAAAATATAAATCATTATTCATAAAATAAATCTATATAAATAAATTTTAAAATTATTTATTTGATAAATATAATTAACAAAAGAATAATATTTTAGAATATTAAATATTCCTTGACCTCTGTATAATTCTCTTCAACCTATATCAAATTTTATTAATATTTTATTACCTAAATTTAAAAAATAATAATTTATTCCATATGTAGATAAATTAGGTATAAATCATATATATGTTAGAAAAAAACTTAAATTATAAGTACTTAAAAATTTATTTAAAGAATAAATTTTTATTTTTCTAATTAAAATTCCTATTATAACCCCTAACATTATTACATAAATTACTATTATTTTTATATTAAAAGGAAGATAAATTATATAAGGATATGAAAATATTAATCAACTTAAATAACTTCCAGAAATTAATCTTATTATTAATAAAATAAATATACTTTTTAATATAATATAATCCTCTTCAAATAAATTATAAATGGAAATTAAATTATAATCCTCAATTATTAAATATATTAATAAACGGATAGTATAAAATATTGTTAATCCAGTTGAAACATAATATAGTAAAAAAACTAAAAAATTTAAATTTCTTATTCTTACTACTTCTAAAATTAAATCTTTTGAGTAAAATCCAGCTAAAAAAGGAATTCCACATAAAGCTAAATTAGAAATATTTAAACATAAAGAAGTTAAAGGAATATATAATCTTATTCCCCCTATTATTCGAATATCTTGATTATCATTTATTAAATGAATAATTTTACCGGCACATATAAATAATAATGCTTTAAATATAGCATGAGTCAATAAATGAAAATAAGCTAAATCATAATATCCTATTCTTAAAATTCTTATTATTAACCCTAACTGTCTTAAAGTTGATAAAGCAATAATTTTTTTTAAATCAAATTCATAATTTGCACAAATTCCAGCTATTATTATAGTTAAACCAGAAATTAGTAAAAGAAATTTTATAAATATTGTTTCAACTAATAAATTATTAAATCGAATTAATAAGTATACCCCCGCAGTCACTAAGGTAGTAGAATGAACTAAAGCCGAAACAGGAGTAGGAGCAGCTATAGGTGCAGGTAATCAAGAACTAAAAGGAATTTGAGCTCCGTTAGTTATAGCTGCTAATATAATTATTAATCTAATAATTTTAATTGAAAATTCATTTCCCTTAAAATTAATATAAATAATAAAATTTCATCTTGCATAATTTAGTATTTCAGCAACTACTATCAAAATTATTACTACCCCAAATCGATTAGATAAAACAGTTAATATCCCAGCATTATAAGCCTTTATATTTCGATAATAAATATTAAAACAATAAGAAACTAAGGCTAATCCATCGTAACCTAAAATAATACTAATAATATTAGGTCTAATAAATAATAAAATTATTCAAAATACAAATAATAAAACTAAAATAATCAAACGACTTAAATTAAATTCAGAACTCATATATCTTTTACTATATAAAATAACAGAAGAAGAATTCAAAGAAAGAAATATCATAAAAATTAATGAAATTGGATCTAATAAAATAGATATAACTAATCTTATAGAATTAAATCTAACAATCTGCCACTCTAAAAAAATTACTATTTCATTTATAATAAAATAAAGAGACATAAAAAAATTAATTAATATTAAAAAAAATATAAAAAAAAATCTAATAAAACACAGACAATATTTATTGATGATTTAAAATGAATTACTTCATATTTTTGACTCCACAAATCAATATTTTTATTAAATTATTTAAATAAAATCAAAGTATACTATAATCAATTTTCATAATTAATACATTTAAAGGCAACCAATGTAATATTAATATTAAGTATTCTCGAGAAACTCCCCCATAAAATCTGTATAGCCCAATATTATATTTTCCATGTTGAGTATAGGAATATAAATATAAACTATACCCGGCACTTAAAAACGAAATTATAATTAATAAAATGATTGATAATCAAGATCAACTAATTAAACTATTAATTAAACTAATTTCACCTGCTAAATTTAAAGAGGGAGGGGCAGCTATATTTGAGGATAATAATAAAAATCACCATAAACTTATTGAAGGCTTTAAATTCAACATCCCTCTATTTAAAATTAATCTTCGTCTATTTAGTCGCCCATAATTAATATTTGATAAACAAAATATCCCAGAAGAACAAAGTCCATGACTAATTATAAATATATACGAACCAATAAATCCTCAATAATTTATAGTTATAATCCCCCCAATAACAATACTTATATGACAGACTGAAGTATAACCAATTAAAGATTTTATATGAATCTGACTAAAAGATTTCAAACTAATAGCAAATCCTCCAATTAATCTAATAACTACTCAAATGAAATTTATTTTTAACCCAAATTTTTGTAAAATAATTATAATTCGTAAAAGCCCATAACCCCCTAATTTTAGTATAATAGCCGCTAAAATCATTGAACCAGAAATAGGTGCTTCTACATGAGCTTTAGGTAATCATAAATGAACAAAATATATTGGTATTTTAACTAAAAAAGCTAAAATTATTCTAATGTATAAAAAAAAATAACTATAATCATATAACTTTAAAAAATATATTATTACACACTTTGTATCTCTATAAATATAAAAAATCCCTAATAATAAAGGTAACGAAGCAAATAAAGTATAAAATAATAAATATAAACCTGCCTGAATTCGTTCAGGCTGATACCCTCATCCAATAATTAATATTAAAGTAGGGACTAATCTAGCCTCAAAATATAAATAAAATAAAAATAAATTTATTGTTCTAAAAGTTAAGTATAATAATAATAATAATATAATAACATTAAAAAGAAAAAAATTTTCATAAAATTTTCTTTTTACTAAACTTTCTCTAGCTATAATTATTAAAAATCTAATTCAAATTCTTAGCAAAATTAAACCGTAAGAAATTACATCACAACCTATTATATCTCTTAAATTACAAAAATTTATAATATTAATATATAAACATATAAATAAAAAAGCTATTATAATTATTACATTTTGAACCATTCAAAATATTTTTTTTTTTAAACATAAAGGTATTATAAATAAAATTATTAATATAAATTTTATCATTAAATTAAATTAAATCTTTGAAAATAATCATTACCATGTGTTCGAATTATTGATACTAAAATTGATAACCCTAAAACCCCTTCACATACTGAAAAAACTAAAAAAACTATTAACATATATATTCTAAATTCAATTTTTATTAAATATAATATTAAAGAAAAAAAAATTCTTAATACAATAAATTCTAAACTTATTAAAATAATTAATAAATGTTTATGTTTACTCACAAAAATTATATTTCCTAATAAAAATATTATAAATACTATTATTCATATATTAAATATTATCATTTGTTTTTATAATTTAACTAAAATATTGGTCTTGTAAATCAAAAATAAGAATTTTTCTTTAGAAACTCCAAAGAAAAAGAACTTCTTTATCTATAATCTCCAAAATTATAATTTTTCTTAAACTATTCTTTGTTATTATAAAAATATTTTTATCTTTAATAGTAATTTTTTTATCTATTATTATATTTTTTATCAATCATCCAATTTCTATAGGATTAATTATTCTTTTTCAAACTTTATTAATTTCCCTATTAAGAGGTATAATGATTAATTCTTATTGATTTTCTTATATTTTATTCCTAGTATTCTTAGGGGGTCTATTAGTTCTTTTTATTTATGTTTCAAGTATTGCTTCTAATGATATATTAAATTTTTCAATTACAAATAAACTTTCCATTATTATTGTCTTATTAATTATTTTTACTTCTGGATTTTATAAAAATAACCTAAATTGATTAAATTTATCTTTTAATGAAGATATAAGTAAATTCTTAAATATATTTTTATTTACCTATAATGAAAATAATTTTGATCTCCTTAAGCTATATAATGAACAAACCTATTTACTAATAATTATAATAATTATTTATTTATTAATTACTTTAATTGCAGTAGTAAAAATTACTAATATCTTTTTTGGACCCCTTCGATCCTTTAACTAATGATAAATTTATATAAACCTATTCGTAAAAATCACCCTATCATTAAAATTATTAATGGCTCACTAATTGATCTTCCTTCTCCCTCTAATATTTCAAGATGATGAAATTTTGGATCTCTTTTAGCTTTATGCTTAATTATTCAAATTATTACAGGATTATTTTTAACAATATATTATACAGCAAACATTGAAATAGCATTTTTTAGTGTAAATTATATTTGCCGAAATGTTAATTATGGATGATTAATCCGAACTCTTCATGCTAATGGAGCTTCCTTTTTTTTTATCTGTATTTATCTTCATATCGGACGAGGTATCTATTATGAATCATTTAACCTTTTTTATACTTGGATAGTCGGAGTGATTATCTTATTCCTTTTAATAGCAACAGCTTTTATAGGTTATGTATTACCTTGAGGACAAATATCTTTTTGAGGAGCAACAGTTATTACTAATCTTTTATCTGCAATTCCCTATTTAGGAACTTTACTAGTTAATTGAATTTGAGGAGGATTTGCTGTAGATAATGCTACTCTCACACGATTTTATACATTTCATTTCTTACTACCTTTTATTATCCTTATAATAACCATAATTCATTTATTATTTCTTCATCAATCAGGCTCTAATAACCCCCTAGGTATTAATAGTAATTTAGATAAAATTCCTTTTCATCCATTTTTTACTTTTAAAGATCTAATTGGATTTATTATTTTACTTTCTATATTAACTTTTCTGACATTAATAAATCCTTATTTATTAGGAGACCCAGATAATTTTATTCCCGCTAATCCTTTAGTTACTCCTATTCACATTCAACCTGAATGATATTTTTTATTTGCTTATGCTATCCTTCGTTCAATTCCTAATAAATTAGGAGGTGTAATTGCCTTAATTATATCTATTTTAATTTTAATTATTCTTCCATTTACATTTAATAAAAAAATTCAAGGTATACAATTTTATCCTTTAAATCAAATTTTATTCTGATTCATAATTACTACAATTATCTTATTAACTTGAATTGGAGCTCGACCTGTTGAAAATTTATACATAATTACTAGACAAATTTTAACAATATTTTATTTTTCTTATTTTATTATTAATCCATTATTAAATAAATTATGAGATAATTTAATTTTTAATTCTTTATCTTCTTAATTAATGAGCTTGTACAAGCATTTGTTTTGAAAACTTAAGAAAGAATCTTCATTCTATTAATTTATACTAAATTAATTTTTTAATTTATTATTATTATTAAACCAATAAAAAATAATAAATAATTTAAAGAAATAGGTAAATATCTTTTTCAACATAAATATATTAATTTATCATAACGATAACGAGGCAACGTACCACGTACTCAAATAAATATAAAAGAAATTATAATTATTTTTAAATAAAAAAAAAAAGTTAAATCATATCCTCCTATGTAAATAATTACAAATAATAAACTTATAAATAAAATTCTTGAATATTCAGCTAAAAAAATTAAAGCAAATCCTCCTCTTCTATATTCAACATTAAACCCCGAAACTAATTCACTTTCTCCCTCTGCAAAATCGAAAGGAGTACGATTTACTTCTGCTATTAATGATGATATAAAACATAATCTTAAAGGAAATATTAAAAATATAAATCAAATTAATATTTGATAATTTCTAAACTTTAATATATTAAAATCCAAAATTAAAATAATTCTTGATAATATAATTAAAATTAAACTAACTTCATAAGAAATAGTTTGAGCTACAGCTCGTAAACCCCCTAATAATGAATAATTCGTATTAGAAGATCACCCAGCAATTATAACTGTATAAACCCCTAAACTTATACAGCATAAAAAAAATAATACCCCTATATTAAAAGTAATTATATTAAAATAATAAGGAATTACTATTCAAATTATTAAAGATAATATAAATCTTAAAACAGGAGAAAAATAATAAAAAATATAATTTGAATAATTTAAATAAACTTGCTCTTTACTAAATAATTTAATAGCATCCGAAAAAGGTTGTATAAGTCCCATAAATCCTACTTTATTAGGACCTTTTCGAATTTGAATATATCCTAAAACCTTACGCTCTAATAAAACTAAAAAAGCAACTCCAATTAATACCCCAATAATTAAAATTAATACCCCAATAATTATATTAATTAAATCTATTTTTATCATTTACTATTTATATAAATAATTATACATTTATGACTTCTAAAACCATTACATTTTTCTGCCAAAATAGTTTAAATTTATAATATATTTATTAAAATTCTTTTAATTAAAATTATTTTAAATATTTGATCCTTTCGTACTAAAATATTTTATTTATCTAAAGATAGAAACCAACCTGGCTCACACCGGTTTGAACTCAGATCATGTAAGATTTTAATGATCGAACAGATCAAAATTTTAAACTTTTGCATTTAAATTTTATCTTAATCCAACATCGAGGTCGCAAACTTTCTTTTTTATATGAACTAAAAAAAAATATTACGCTGTTATCCCTAAGGTAATTTTTTCTTATAATCACTAATAATGGATCAATTATTCATTTATTAATGTAAATCTTTCAAAAAAAGTTAGTTTAATTTTTCTATCACCCCAATATAATATTTACATTTAATTTAATATTAATTTTCATACAAAATAAAAAAAATATAAATATAAAACTCTATAGGGTCTTCTCGTCTTTTAAACATATTTTAGTTTTTTTACTAAAAAATAAATTTCTAACAATAAATAAGAGACAGTTAATATTTCATTAAATCTTTCATACAAGTTCCCAATTAAAAAACTAATGATTATGCTACCTTTGTACAGTCATAATACTGCAGCCCTTTAATATTTTATCAGTGGGCAGATTAGACTTTAAATTATTATCAAAAAGACATGTTTTTGATAAACAAGTGAATATTTATTTTTGCCGAATTCCTTATACTTATTTTCAATTTTTATTTATTATTTTTTTTTTCTTATTTTATACTAATTTTATCATAATTTCTAATTTTATTTTATTAAAAATTATTATTTTATATAAATTTAAATTTTTTTATTAAATTTTATTTTTATTAAAATTTTTTATAATAAAATATAATTTTTAAACAATATAAATCTTAAAAATTTTAATTAATTTTTATTAAAATTATTATAAATATTTGAATTTTAAAGCTTATCCCTTAATATATTTAATTTTAAATTTTTATAATTTTTTTTTAATAAATAATAAAATTATTTAAATTAAAAATTAAATTTTTTTCTAAAATAACTAGATATTTTTAAAAACGATTAACATTTCATTTCTAATTAATTATTTAAAATAATTATGTAACATTAAATTTTTTAATTAATTAACTCTTTTAAATTCGAGATTTTTTTTTTTAAAAAATATATTTAATAAACTCTGAGACACAAGATACAATAAATTAAACTTTCTTTTTTATTAATTTTTTTTAATTTATTTCAAATTTCTTTTACAATACTATTTTACTATAAAATTTTAAATTATTTTCTATTAAAAATACTTTAACCCCCATTATTTATTTTTAACCTTAAAATTAATTTTATTATTTATACTTATTTCATCTATCCCCTCAAATTAATTAAAATTTAATTTCTTTTCAATGTAAATGAAATACTTTCACAAGCTCTAATTTGTTTATTCTAGAAACACTTTCCAGTACTTCTACTTTGTTACGACTTATTCCAATTTTTAAATGAAAGTGACGGGCAATATGTACATATTTTAATTTTTAATCATTATAATAAATTAATTAAAATTACATTTAAATCCACCTTCAATTTTTATATTATAATAAAATTATTCGTATTAAATTATTTTATTGTAATCCATCATTTTCTTAATTATATTCTACATCTTGATCTGAATTAATTTTTTTTTTAAAATTTTTAAATATTATTTTTATTTTAAAATATTTTTCTAACAACGATATATAAGATATTAAATTAAGTAAATTTATTCGTGGATTATCAATTATAAGACAGATTCCTCTAAATGAACTAAAATACCGCCATATTATTTAAGTTTCAATATTTATTATCTACTATTTTAGTATTATTAATTAAATTTAAAATAATAGGGTATCTAATCCTAGTTTATTATTAAATTTATTAAATCATAAAATTATTTTAAAATTTAATTAAATTAAAATTTCACTTAATAATTTAATATTTATTTTAATTAACTTTTATTTATTAAACACTGAAAAAATTTAATTTAATTTTTGTATAACCGCAACTGCTGGCACAAAATTAGTTATTAATTTTTATATTACTAAATCTTAATTACTTAAATTTTTTAATTTTAATTACTATAATTTCAATTTAATTATTATTTAAATAATTAAAATTTTATACTAAAATTCATATGTAAAATAAATTTATAATAAATTAATTAAAACATAAAAATTTTATTTATTATAAAATTTTCCACATAGATTTTTTTTTTTTTTTTTTTATATAAAAAATTTAAAAATAAATTATAAAATTTTTAATTTTTTTTTTTTTTTTTTTTCAAAATTTTAAAAAAAAAAAAAACTTAAGGAAAACCCAAAAACATTTCTTTTTAAAGGATTTAATTTTTTTTAATTAAAAAAAAATTTTCCCAAAAATAAATTTTTTTTAAAAAAAAAAATATATTTAAAATTTTTAATTTATATATATATATATATAAAAATAAAATTTTTAAAAAATATTTATAAAATTATTTATTTTTTAACAAATATTTTTTTTTAAAAAAAATTTTTAAAAAATATAAATTTAAAAAAATTTTAAACCCTTTTGAAAAAATTTTTATAAAAAATTTTT